GTTAATGTAGCTTAAATCAATAAAGCAAGGCACTGAAAATGCCTAGATGAGTCCCACGACTCCATAAACACAAAAAGGTTTGGTCCCAGCCTTTCTATTAGCTGTCAGTAAAATTACACATGCAAGTTTCCGCATACCAGTGAGAATACCCTTAAAGTCACACGTGACAAAAAGGAGTTGGCATCAAGTACACCTGATTTAAGGTAGCTTATAACGCCTTGCCTAGCCACGCCCCCACGGGATACAGCAGTGATAAAAATTAAGCCATGAACGAAAGTTTGACTAAGTTATACTGACAAAGGGTTGGTAAATTTCGTGCCAGCCACCGCGGTCATACGATTAACCCAAGTTAATAGACGTACGGCGTAAAGAGTGTTAAGGAATACAACAAAATAAAGCCAAGACTTAACTAAGATGTAAAAACCTACAGTTAAAGTAAAAACAAACTACGAAAGTGGCTTTAATACTTTCTGATTACACTATAGCTAAGACCCAAACTGGGATTAGATACCCCACTATGCTTAGCCCTAAACCAAAACAATCAAGTTAACAAGATTGTTCGCCAGAGAACTACTAGCTACAGCTTAAAACTCAAAGGACTTGGCGGTGCTTTATATCCCTCTAGAGGAGCCTGTTCTGTAATCGATAAACCCCGATAAACCTCACCAACTCTTGCTAATTCAGCCTATATACCGCCATCTTCAGCAAACCCTTAAAAGGAATTATAGTAAGCACAAGTATCTACATAAAAACGTTAGGTCAAGGTGTAGCTGATGAGTTGGAAAGAAATGGGCTACATTTTCTATTTTTAGAACATATATTCATGAACGAAAACCTTTATGAAACGAAAGGTTAAAGGAGGATTTAGTAGTAAATTAAGAATAGAGCGCTTAATTGAATAAGGCCATGAAGCACGCACACACCGCCCGTCACCCTCCTCAAGTATCAACACCAACCACTATTCATAATTCCATGGTAACAAATATGAGAGGAGATAAGTCGTAACAAGGTAAGCATACTGGAAAGTGTGCTTGGATTAACCAAAGTGTAGCTTAAACAAAAGCACCTGGCTTACACCCAGAAGATTTCATTAAAAATGACCACTTTGAACTAAAGCTAGCCCAACTATAAACTAAAATGCAACTAACACATTAAACGTAAAACAAAACATTTACTAATTAAAGTATAGGAGATAGAAATATTTTTAAGGCGCTATAGAGAAAGTACCGCAAGGGAACGAGTGAAAGAAAAATTCAAAGTAATAAATAGCAAAGCTTACCCCTTTTACCTTTTGCATAATGAGTTAACTAGAAAACCTTAGCAAAGAGAACTTAAGTTAAGTACCCCGAAACCAGACGAGCTACCTAAGAGCAGCATATAAGAGCGAACTCATCTATGTAGCAAAATAGTGAGAAGACTCTCAGGTAGTGGTGAAAAGCCTACCGAGCCTGGTGATAGCTGGTTGTCCAGAAAAAGAATATAAGTTCAACTTTAACCCATGCAAAACAACATGACTAAAATTATAATGCAGGGTTAAATGATAATCTAAAGAGGTACAGCCCTTTAGATGCAGGATACAACCTTAAACGGAGAGTAAGTACAAAAAACAATCATAGTTGGCCTAAAAGCAGCCACCAATTAAGAAAGCGTTCAAGCTCAACAACACATGTATTGTAATTCCAAAAGTATAACTAACTCCCGAACTTCAACTGGACTAATCTATCTAAATAGAAGAAATACTGTTAATATGAGTAACAAGAATTATTTCTCCCAGCACAAGTCTATATCAGATCGGATATCCCACTGATAGTTAACAAACTAATAATAATAAGCCACACATAAAATACTTATTACACAAATTGTTAACCCAACACAGGTGTGCTAAAACTAGGGAAAGATTAAAAGAAGTAAAAGGAACTCGGCAAACAAAAACCCCGCCTGTTTACCAAAAACATCACCTCTGGCATTAATAGTATCAGAGGCACTGCCTGCCCGGTGACATAAGTTAAACGGCCGCGGTATCCTGACCGTGCAAAGGTAGCATAATCATTTGTTCTTTAATTAAGGACTTGTATGAATGGCCACACGAGGGTTTAACTGTCTCTTACTTCCAATCAGTGAAATTGACCTTCCCGTGAAGAGGCGGGAATAATAAAATAAGACGAGAAGACCCTATGGAGCTTTAATTAGCTAGCTCAAGAAAACAACATTATAACCCGACAGGCAGCAACACCACTATAACTGAGCTAGTAATTTCGGTTGGGGTGACCTCGGAGTACAAAATAACCTCCGAGAGATTTCAGTTAAGACCTACAAGTCAAGACCTGTAAAAATCATAATTGATCCAATTAACTTGATCAACGGAACAAGTTACCCTAGGGATAACAGCGCTATCCTATTTAAGAGTCCATATCGACAATAGGGTTTACGACCTCGATGTTGGATCAGGACATCCCAATGGTGCAACCGCTATTAATGGTTCGTTTGTTCAACGATTAAAGTCCTACGTGATCTGAGTTCAGACCGGAGTAATCCAGGTCGGTTTCTATCTATTGTATATTTCTCCCAGTACGAAAGGACAAGAGAAATAAGGCCAACCCTGCATGAGAGCCTTAAAATTAATAGATGATATAATCTTAATCTAGTAATTTATAAAAATTTCGCCCTAGAAATAGGGCCTCGTTAGGGTGGCAGAGCCCGGTAATTGCATAAAACTTAAACTTTTACACTCAGAGGTTCAACTCCTCTCCCTAACAACATGTACATAGTTAATGTCCTGACCTTAATCGTGCCAATTCTGCTCGCCGTAGCATTCCTAACACTAATTGAACGAAAAGTATTAGGATATATGCAACTGCGAAAAGGCCCCAACATCGTAGGCCCCTACGGACTGCTACAACCAATTGCCGACGCAGTAAAGTTATTTACCAAAGAGCCACTACGACCACTAACCTCATCAATTTCCATATTTATTATTGCTCCCATCCTAGCCCTCACACTGGCATTAACCATGTGAATTCCTCTACCAATACCATACCCTCTTATCAATATAAACCTAGGAGTCTTATTTATGCTAGCAGTATCAAGCTTGGCTGTATACTCAATCCTGTGATCAGGTTGAGCCTCCAACTCTAAATACGCCCTGATTGGAGCTCTACGGGCTGTAGCGCAAACTATCTCATATGAAGTAACACTAGCCATTATCCTGCTATCAATCCTTCTAATAAGCGGATCTTTTTCTTTATCAAACCTAATTATTACACAAGAATATATATGACTCCTATTCTCGTCATGACCACTAGCCATGATATGATTTATTTCAACCCTAGCTGAAACAAATCGAGCTCCATTTGACCTAACAGAAGGAGAATCAGAACTAGTATCAGGCTTTAACGTAGAATATGCAGCAGGCCCATTCGCCCTATTTTTTCTAGCAGAGTATGCAAACATCATTATAATAAATGTTCTAACAACAATTTTATTCTTAGGAGCATTTCACAACCCATACTTCCCAGAACTTTACTCAGTTAATTTCATAACCAAAGCATTAATCCTAACAATCTCATTCCTATGAGTACGGGCCTCATACCCACGATTCCGATATGACCAACTAATACACCTATTATGAAAGAACTTTTTACCACTAACACTAGCACTATGCATATGACACGTATCACTACCAGTGTTCTCATCTGGAATCCCACCACAGTAGCAAGAAATATGTCTGATAAAAGAGTTACTTTGATAGAGTAAATAATAGAGGTTTAAGCCCTCTTATTTCTAGAATTGCAGGATTTGAACCTACTCCTAAGAATTCAAAAATCTCCGTGCTACCATATTACACCATATTCTACAGTAAGGTCAGCTAAATAAGCTATCGGGCCCATACCCCGAAAATGTTGGTTTATATCCTTCCCGTACTAATAAACCCACTAGCATTTTCCCTAATCCTATTTACCGTAATATTAGGCACAATAATCGTTCTAATCAGCTCGCACTGATTAATGATCTGAATTGGATTCGAAATAAACATACTAGCAATCACTCCAATCCTAATAAAAAAATTTAATCCACGCTCAATAGAAGCAGCAACAAAATATTTCCTTACACAGGCTACAGCCTCAATGCTGCTCATACTAGCCATTATTATTAATCTAACATACTCAGGTCAATGAACTACAATAAAAATAACAAATGACCTTGCCTCTATAATAATAACAATCGCCATAATTATAAAACTAGGCATAGCCCCATTTCACTTCTGAGTACCCGAAGTAACACAAGGAGTACCACTAACATCAGGAATAATTCTACTGACATGACAAAAAATCGCTCCACTATCAGTACTCATACAAACCGCATACTCAATCAACACTAACCTAATATTAACAACAGCCATATTATCTATTGCCGTAGGCGGATGAGGAGGGTTAAACCAAACACAATTACGAAAAATCATAGCATATTCATCCATCGCACACATAGGCTGAATAGCTGCTATCATAACCTACAGCACCACAATAACAATACTAAACCTAATAATTTATGTTACCCTAACACTTACAGTATTTATACTATTATGCATCAACTCATCAACAACTACTCTATCTCTATCCCACCTGTGAAACAAAATACCACTAATGGCAACACTAATTTTATTAACAATGCTCTCATTAGGCGGACTACCACCACTATCAGGATTTATACCAAAATGAATAATCATCAACGAACTTACAAAAAATGGCAGCATTATTCTACCAACTATCATAGCAATCACAGCACTACTAAACTTATACTTTTATATACGACTCACATACTCCACATCACTTACAATATTCCCATCAACTAATAATATAAAAATGAAATGACAATTTGAAAATATAAAAAAGACACCAATACTATCACCTCTAGTAATTCTATCAACTATACTTCTACCGTTAACACCAATACTACTAGTTCTAGAATAGGAGTTTAGGTTACACCAGACCAAGGGCCTTCAAAGCCCTAAGCAAGTATAATTTACTTAACTCCTGCAAAATAAGGACTGCAAGACTCTATCCTACATCAACTGAATGCAAATCAACTACTTTAATTAAGCTAAGTCCTTACTAGATTGGAGGGCTTTGATCCCACGAAATTTTAGTTAACAGCTAAATACCCCAGACAACTGGCTTCAATCTACTTCTCCCGCCTCAAAAAAAACAAAAGAGGCGGGAGAAGCCCCGGCAGAATTGAAGCTGCTTCTTTGAATTTGCAATTCAATGTGAAATTTCACCACAAGGCTTGGTAAAAAGAGGACTTAAACCTCTGTCTTTAGATTTACAGTCTAATGCTTACTCGGCCATTTTACCTATGTTCATCAACCGCTGACTATTCTCAACAAACCACAAAGATATCGGCACATTATATTTACTATTCGGCGCCTGAGCCGGGATAGCTGGCACGGCCCTAAGCCTACTAATTCGTGCTGAACTGGGACAACCAGGCACTCTACTAGGGGATGACCAAATTTACAATGTAATCGTAACAGCCCACGCTTTCGTAATGATCTTCTTTATGGTCATACCAATTCTGTTAGGCGGGTTCGGCAACTGATTAGTTCCACTAATGATTGGAGCACCTGATATAGCGTTTCCCCGAATAAATAATATAAGCTTTTGACTTTTACCACCATCATTTTTACTACTTCTGGCATCCTCCACAGTTGAAGCGGGAGCCGGCACAGGGTGAACCGTGTACCCACCCCTAGCAGGAAACTTAGCCCATGCAGGAGCTTCCGTGGACCTGGCTATTTTCTCTCTACACCTGGCAGGTGTTTCATCTATTTTAGGGGCAATTAACTTTATCACAACTATTATCAATATAAAACCACCAGCAATATCCCAATATCAAACCCCACTATTCGTATGATCAATTTTAATTACTGCCGTACTACTATTACTTTCACTTCCAGTTCTGGCCGCGGGTATCACTATACTTCTAACAGACCGAAATCTAAACACTACATTCTTTGACCCAGCCGGAGGTGGCGATCCAATTCTATATCAACACTTATTCTGATTCTTTGGGCACCCAGAGGTATATATTTTAATTTTACCCGGATTTGGAATTATTTCACACATCGTAACATATTACTCAGGAAAAAAAGAACCATTCGGATATATAGGCATAGTATGAGCAATGATATCAATTGGATTTTTAGGCTTTATCGTATGAGCCCATCACATATTCACAGTAGGACTAGACGTAGATACACGTGCATACTTTACATCAGCAACTATAATCATTGCCATTCCAACAGGAGTAAAAGTATTTAGTTGACTGGCAACCTTGCATGGGGGAAATATTAAATGATCACCAGCCATACTATGAGCCCTTGGCTTTATTTTCCTTTTTACGGTGGGAGGATTAACAGGAATTGTCCTAGCTAACTCTTCACTAGACATTGTTCTACACGACACATATTACGTAGTAGCTCACTTCCACTATGTATTGTCTATAGGAGCAGTGTTTGCTATTCTTGCAGGGTTTGTACACTGATTTCCACTATTTACAGGCTATACACTAAGTCAAACCTGAGCAAAAATTCACTTCGCCATTATATTTGTAGGGGTGAATATAACATTCTTTCCTCAGCACTTCTTAGGCCTATCAGGTATACCTCGACGTTACTCAGACTACCCAGACGCATATACCACGTGAAACACAGTGTCATCCATAGGATCATTTATCTCGCTAACAGCAGTAATACTAATAGTATTCATAATCTGAGAGGCTTTCGCTTCAAAACGAGAGGTCTCTACTGTGGAATTAACAACAACCAACATCGAATGACTGCATGGTTGTCCACCACCCTACCACACGTTTGAAGAACCTACATACGTAAACCCAAAATAATCGAGAAAGGAAGGATTCGAACCCCCTAAAATTGGTTTCAAGCCAACCCCATAACCACTATGTCTTTCTCTATGAGCGAGGTATTAGTAAAATGTTTACATAACTTTGTCAAAGTTAAATTATAGGTTAAAGTCCTTTATATCTCTATGGCGTATCCATTTCAATTTGGTTTTCAAGACGCAACATCACCTATCATAGAAGAACTACTACATTTCCACGATCATGCGCTCATAATCGCCTTTCTAATTAGTTCTCTGGTACTCTACATCATCTCACTGATACTAACGACCAAACTGACACACACAAGCACGATAGATGCACAGGAAGTCGAAACTATTTGAACTATCCTGCCTGCCATTATTTTAATCTTAATCGCTCTTCCATCACTACGAATCCTTTATATAATAGACGAAATCAACAACCCATCCTTAACAGTAAAAACAATGGGTCATCAATGATATTGAAGTTATGAATATACTGACTACGAAGACTTAACATTTGACTCATACATAGTACCAACGACCGACCTAAAGCCGGGGGAATTACGACTACTAGAGGTTGATAATCGGGTGGTACTACCAATAGAAATAACTATTCGAATATTAATTTCATCTGAAGATGTGCTACATTCATGAGCCGTGCCATCTTTAGGATTAAAAACGGATGCAATCCCAGGACGACTAAACCAGACAACCTTATTATCAACTCGACCTGGTCTGTACTACGGACAATGTTCAGAAATTTGTGGCTCAAACCATAGTTTTATGCCTATTGTACTTGAAATAGTCCCTTTAAAACATTTCGAAAAATGGTCTTCATCTATACTATAAAGTCATTAAGAAGCTATTTAAGCGTTAACCTTTTAAGTTAAAGAATGAGAGCTCGAACCTCTCCTTAATGATATGCCACAACTAGATACATCTACATGATTCATTACTATTTTAGCAACTACTATCACACTATTTGTTTTATTTCAACTAAAAATCTCAAAGTATATTTATCCATCAAGCCCAGAATTAAAATCTATAAAATCGTTAAAACATAACACCCCTTGAGAGACAAAATGAACGAAAATTTATTCGCCTCTTTCATTACCCCTACAATCATAGGATTACCTATCGTAGTCCTAATTATTATATTTCCCAGCATCATATTTCCTTCACCTAACCGACTAATTAATAACCGACTGGTGTCACTTCAACAATGACTAATTCAACTAACATCAAAGCAAATAATAGCAATTCACAATGTAAAGGGACAAACATGAACCCTAATACTCATATCTTTAATTTTATTTATCGGATCAACCAACCTGCTAGGACTTTTACCACACTCTTTCACTCCTACTACCCAACTCTCAATAAACCTTGGCATAGCCATTCCACTTTGAGCAGGGACCGTAATCACCGGGTTCCGCCACAAAACAAAAGCATCCCTAGCACATTTTTTACCACAAGGAACCCCTCTACCACTTATTCCAATACTAATCATTATCGAAACTATCAGTCTGTTTATCCAACCAATAGCGCTAGCCGTACGGCTCACCGCCAATATCACTGCAGGCCACCTACTAATTCACCTAATTGGAGGAGCCACGTTAGCCCTGATGAGCATCAGCACTGCTACAGCCCTAATTACATTCATTATTCTAGTCTTATTAACTATTCTAGAATTTGCCGTAGCGCTAATCCAGGCATACGTCTTCACCCTGTTAGTGAGCCTATACTTACATGATAATACCTAATGACACACCAAACCCACGCATATCACATAGTAAACCCAAGCCCATGACCACTCACAGGAGCTTTATCAGCCCTACTTTTAACCTCAGGCCTAGTAATATGATTCCACTTTAATTCAACAACCCTCCTATGCATAGGACTCTTAGCGAACTCGCTGACAATATATCAATGATGACGAGATATCGTTCGGGAAGGCACATTCCAGGGGCACCATACTCCTGTTGTCCAAAAGGGACTCCGATATGGTATAATCCTATTTATTATCTCAGAAGTGTTCTTCTTCGCCGGATTTTTCTGAGCCTTCTACCACTCTAGTCTGGCCCCAACCCATGAACTAGGAGGATTTTGACCACCAGCCGGAATTCACCCACTAAACCCACTGGAAGTTCCACTCCTTAACACATCAGTACTACTAGCTTCAGGGGTTTCCATTACCTGAGCCCACCACAGCCTAATAGAAGGAAATCGAAAACACATGATCCAAGCGTTGTTTATCACTATTGCCCTAGGAGTATATTTTACAGTTCTACAGGCAGCTGAATATTATGAAGCACCATTTACTATTTCAGATGGTGTATATGGATCAACATTTTTTATAGCAACAGGATTTCACGGACTACATGTGATTATCGGAACGACTTTCCTGACAGTATGCTTCATCCGTCAACTAAAATACCATTTCACATCAAAACACCACTTCGGATTTGAAGCAGCCGCCTGATACTGACATTTCGTAGACGTAGTATGACTATTCCTATATGTTTCTATCTATTGATGAGGGTCATATTCTTTTAGTATCAATCAGTACGGTTGACTTCCAATCAACTAGTCTCGGCATCAACCCGAGGAAGAATAATTAACATACTACTAACAATTACTGTGAATACACTATTATCTTCCATTTTAGTCTTAATCGCATTCTGACTACCCCAACTAAATACATACGCGGAAAAATCAAGCCCGTACGAATGCGGATTTGACCCAATAGGGTCAGCCCGACTCCCCTTCTCAATAAAATTTTTCCTCGTAGCAATCACATTCTTGCTATTTGACCTAGAAATTGCCCTACTATTACCACTTCCATGAGCATCTCAAACAAATGACGTGAAAACAGTCCTCACAATAGCCCTAATTCTTATTACACTTTTAGCACTAAGCCTGGCATACGAGTGAACCCAAAAGGGTTTAGAGTGGACAGAATTGATAATTAGTTTAAACAAAACAAATGATTTCGACTCATTAGATTGTAGTAATTTCTACAATTATCAAATGTCTTTAGTATATATAAATATTATAATTGCGTTTTCAATTTCCTTACTAGGCCTCCTAATATATCGATCTCACTTGATGTCATCCCTACTATGCCTAGAAGGTATAATATTAGCCCTATTCATTCTAGGCACCATTATAATTCTAAATATTCACTTCACCCTGGCCAGCATGATCCCTATTATTCTTCTGGTATTTGCTGCATGTGAAGCTGCCGTTGGCCTCTCACTCCTAGTAATGGTATCAAATACATATGGTGTGGACTATGTACAGAATTTAAATCTGTTACAATGCTAAAAATTATTGTACCGACCATCATATTACTCCCTCTCACATGACTATCAAAAAACAATATAATCTGAATTAATACTACAACATATAGCCTATTAATTAGCCTACTAAGCTTAACTTACCTCAATCAACAAAACGATGATAATATAAGCTTCTCAACAACTTTCTTTTCAGACCCACTATCAGCCCCACTACTAGTCCTGACTGCATGACTACTACCCCTCATACTCATAGCCAGTCAATTTCATTTATCAAACGAACACCCCACTCGAAAGAAGCTATATATTTCAATATTAATTTTACTACAAATATTTCTAGTAATAACATTTACAGCAACAGAACTTATTTTATTCTACATCCTATTTGAAGCCACACTAGTGCCAACACTGATTATTATCACCCGATGAGGAAACCAGACTGAACGACTAAATGCCGGCATATACTTTTTATTTTACACTCTTGTAGGCTCCCTACCACTATTAGTAGCATTAACTTACCTACAAAACTTCACAGGATCATTAAACTTAACCATTATACAGCTACTCTCCATACCGCTACCAAACGAATGAGCCTCAATCTTACTATGGCTAGCATGCATTATAGCATTTATAGTAAAAATACCACTATATGGCTTACACCTGTGACTACCCAAAGCACACGTAGAGGCCCCAATTGCAGGCTCTATAGTTTTAGCAGCGATCCTACTAAAACTAGGAGGCTACGGGATAATACGAATTACAATAATCTTATCGCCACACACAAATTTCATAGCATATCCATTTATGGCTTTATCTCTATGAGGAATAATTATGACGAGCTCTATCTGTCTACGACAGACAGACCTAAAGTCACTAATTGCTTACTCCTCAGTAAGCCATATAGCATTAGTTATTGTAGCCATCATAATTCAAACACCATGAAGCTACATAGGAGCAACAGCCCTCATAGTCGCACATGGCTTAACATCATCTATATTATTCTGCTTAGCCAACTCAAACTACGAACGCATTCACAGCCGAACAATAATCCTAGCACGTGGTCTACAAACTCTCCTACCACTAATAGCAGCATGATGGCTAATAGCAAGTCTAACAAACCTAGCCCTACCACCAACAATTAACCTAATTGGTGAACTACTCGTAATATTATCATCCTTCTCATGATCAAACATTACGATAATTCTTATAGGCCTAAATATAGTAATTACAGCCCTGTACTCTCTATATATGCTAATCCAGACCCAACGGGGTAAACATACACACCATATTATTAATATCAACCCATCATTTACACGAGAGCACGCCTTAATAGCACTACATATAATCCCACTACTCCTCTTAACCCTTAACCCAAAACTAATCATGGGGACTATATACTGTAGATATAGTTTAACAAAAACATTAGATTGTGAGTCTAAAAATAGGGTATTATATCCCTTATCTACCGAGGGAGTTCTGACAAGAACTGCTAATTCATGTCCCCATATATAACCATATGGCTCCCTTACAACTTTTATAGGATAGTAGTAATCCGTTGGTCTTAGGAACCAAAAACTTGGTGCAACTCCAAATAAAAGTAATTAACCTACTGACATCTTCTCTATTACTATCACTACTGATTCTTACCCTCCCAATTATAGCAACACTAACAAACAAATATAAAGAAAGCACTTTTCCAGCCTACGTAAAAACTACAATCTCATATGCCTTTATAATCAGCATGATCCCGGCCCTATTATTTATCCACTCAGGCCAGGAGGCTATAATTTCCAACTGACATTGAATAACAGTTAATTCAGTAAAATTATCTATCAGTTTAAAATTGGATTATTTCTCTATAGTGTTCATACCAGTAGCACTCTTTGTAACATGGTCAATTATAGAATTCTCAATATGATATATGCACTCAGACCCAAACATCAACCGATTCTTTAAATATTTGCTAATATTCTTAATTACAATACTTATCCTAGTAACGGCGAACAATCTTTTCCAACTTTTTATTGGCTGAGAAGGTGTAGGAATTATGTCCTTCCTCTTGATTGGGTGATGGTATGGACGAACCGACGCTAACACCGCAGCTCTACAAGCAGTTTTATACAACCGAATTGGAGATATTGGCTTTGTACTCTCCATGGCATGATTCCTATTCAACTCCAACTCCTGAGAACTACAACAGATCTTTATGACTAATGCAGGACAAAACATTCTACCACTACTAGGACTTCTTCTAGCAGCAACAGGAAAATCAGCACAATTCGGCCTACACCCATGACTCCCATCAGCTATGGAAGGCCCAACTCCAGTATCAGCGCTACTGCACTCCAGTACAATAGTTGTAGCGGGAGTATTCCTACTAATCCGATTCTACCCCCTAATAGAAAACAACAGTATAATTCAAACTCTAACACTATGCCTAGGAGCAATAACCACCCTATTTACAGCGATTTGCGCTCTAACACAAAATGATATTAAAAAAATTGTAGCGTTCTCAACCTCGAGCCAACTAGGCCTAATAATAGTAACAATCGGAATCAACCAACCACATCTAGCGTTCCTCCACATCTGCACACACGCCTTCTTCAAAGCCATACTATTTATATGCTCCGGTTCCATCATCCACAACCTCAACGACGAACAAGATATCCGAAAAATAGGAGGCCTATTCAAAGCCATACCATTTACGACAACAGCCCTAATTACAGGAAGCCTCGCATTAACAGGAATTCCTTTCCTTACAGGATTCTATTCCAAAGATCTAATCATCGAAGCAGCCAACACGTCGTATACCAACGCCTGAGCCCTACTAATTACACTAATCGCAACCTCCCTAACAGCTGTCTACAGTACACGAATCATATTCTTTGCACTTCTAGGACAACCACGTTTCTCAACAATAATTTTAATCAATGAGAATAACCCACTTCTAATGAACCCAATTAAACGTTTATTAATAGGAAGTATCTTCGCAGGATTCGTAATCTCAAATAACCTACTCCCAATGACCGTGCCTCAAATGACAATACCACTATACTTAAAATTAACAGCTCTAACAGTAACAATCCTAGGATTTGTACTAGCACTAGAACTTAATATGATAACGCGATACTTGAAATTCCCACATACAAGCAATAGCCATAAATTCTCGAACCAACTGGGATTCTTCCCCATTATTATACACCGACTCCTCCCTACAATAAGCCTTGTCCTAAGCCAGAAATCAGCCTCAATACTATTGGACCTTACATGAATAGAAGCGGCTATTCCCAAAGCCCTATCCAATATCCAAGTAACGGCCTCAACACTAGTATCTAATCAAAAAGGACTAGTAAAACTATACTTCCTATCTTTCCTAATTACACTTATTCTGAGTCTAGCACTATTTAGTTTCCACGAGTAATTTCCATGACAACCAACACTCCAATAACTAAAGACCACCCAGTAACAATAACTAATCAAGTGCCATAACTGTATAATGCCGCAATACCCATAGCCTCTTCACTAAAAAACCCAGAATCACCAGTATCATAAATTACCCAATCCCCCTGTCCATTAAAATTCAAAACAATCTCTAACTTTTCGTCAGTGACACAATATCCAACAAACAACAGCTCTGTTAACATACCCAACACAAAAAGACTTAATACAATCTTATTAGACACCCAAACCTCAGGATACTCCTCTATAGCCATAGCAGTCGTATAACCAAACACAACTAACATCCCACCTAGATAAATCAAGAACACCATTAACCCCAAGAACGAACCACCATAATTCAACACAATACCACACCCAACCCCACCACTAACAATCAACCCCAACCCACCATAAATTGGAGAGGGTTTCGAAGAGAACCCTACAAAACTTACCACTAAAATAGTACTTAAAATAAATACAATGTATGTTATCATTATTCCCACATGGAATCTAACCATGACCAATGACATGAAAAATCATCGTTGTTATTCAACTACAAGAATTCTAATGACAAACATCCGAAAAACACACCCCCTAATAAAAATTGTCAACAGCTCATTTATCGACTTGCCAGCACCATCAAACATCTCATCATGATGAAATTTCGGATCACTATTAGGAATCTGCCTAATTCTCCAAATTCTTACAGGACTTTTCCTAGCCATACACTACACATCGGACACAATAACAGCCTTCTCCTCGGTTACACACATTTGCCGGGACGTGAACTATGGCTGACTCATCCGATATTTACACGCAAACGGGGCATCCATATTTTTCATCTGCTTGTTCCTGCATGTAGGACGAGGCTTATACTACGGATCCTATATATTTATAGAGACCTGAAACATCGGAGTGTTACTATTATTTGCTGTGATAGCCACTGCATTCATAGGGTACGTTTTACCATGGGGTCAAATATCCTTTTGAGGTGCAACGGTAATTACAAATTTACTGTCAGCCATTCCATACATCGGTACAGACTTAGTAGAATGAATCTGAGGTGGATTCTCAGTAGACAAAGCCACACTCACACGATTCTTTGCCTTCCACTTCATTCTACCATTCATCATTGCAGCCCTAGCCGGAGTCCATCTACTATTTCTTCACGAAACAGGATCAAATAACCCTTCGGGACTCTCATCAGACACAGACAAAATCCCATTCCACCCTTACTATACTATCAAAGACATCCTAGGAGCGCTAATCCTAATCTTAGCCCTCTCATCATTAGTATTATTTTCACCTGACCTTCTAGGAGACCCAGATAACTACATTCCAGCAAACCCACTAAACACACCACCCCATATCAAACCCGAGTGATATTTCCTATTTGCATATGCCATCCTACGGTCAATTCCTAACAAACTAGGAGGTGTACTAGCCCTAGTGTTCTCAATCCTAGTACTAGCACTTATACCATTCTTACACACTTCAAAACAACGAAGTATAATATTCCGACCCATCAGCCAGTGCCTATTCTGATTACTAGTAGCAGACTTATTTACCCTCACATGAATTGGAGGACAACCCGTAGAACACCCATTCATTATCATCGGCCAACTGGCATCCATCCTATACTTCTCGCTTATTCTAGTACTCATACCACTAGCAAGCCTAATAGAAAATAATCTACTTAAATGAAGAGTCTTTGTAGTATAATAATTACTCTGGTCTTGTAAACCAGCAATGGAGGCCTCAAATCTCCCCAAGACACTCAAGGAAGAAGCACTAGCCCCACCGCCAACACCCAAAGCTGGTATTCTACCTTTAAACTATTCCTTGATCTAGGCATCTATAAAAATCAAAAATATCAACCCAAATTTAGGCCTTTTGAATAAAAAACCCAACAGCAAAACCCCTAATTCACTACACCACCCCCCCCCATGTACATCGTGCATTAATATATATTCCCCATGCATATAAGCAGGTACATACAATCAATTCATACAAGACACACGGATATTTACCAAAAGAAATCGCAACCAACCACGACTATACTCAACAACTAAACAATCCTTAACCCACACAAGTACAATCTCCTATCCTAACACACCCAAACCCATAAAAACTAATAAACCAATATAACAACACACAAGCACATAAATCTAAGTCCACCAGATAAAGGGTTATCTCTTAATAACCAACTCACGTGAAATCAGCAACCCTTGTGAAAAGGACACATTAACCTCGCTCCGGGCCCATTTAACTTGGGGGTAGCTAACAATGAACTTTATCAGACATCTGGTTCTTTCTTCAGGGCCATAAAACCCGTGATCGCCCATTCTTTCCCCTTAAATAAGACATCTCGATGGACTAATTACTAATCAGCCCATGCTCACACATAACTGTGGTGTCATACATTTGGTATTTTTTATATTTTGGAGATGCTGTGACTCAGCTATGGCCGCAGGAGGGCCTCGTAACAGTCAAGCAACTTGTAGCTGAACTTAAATTGAAATGTTGAGTCCCCAACGTACCCTATCAGGGTGAATTTCAGTCAATGGTAACAGGACATAGAAGCGAGCGTACACCCACAAGCGTACACCCACAAGCGTACACCCACAAGCGTACACCCACAAGCGTACACCCACAAGCGTACACCCACAAGCGTACACCCACAAGCGTACACCCACAAGCGTACACCCACAAGCGTACACCCACAAGCGTACACCCACAAGCGTACACCCACAAGCGTACACCCACAAGCGTACACCCACAAGCGTACACCCACAAGCGTACACCCACAAGCGTACACCCACAAGCGTACACCCACGAGCGTACACCCACAAGTAAAACCCAATAAATGTTTTGGCAAACCCCCTTACCCCCGTTAAACTATGAATTATATAGATGCTTAACCTTGCCAAACCCCTAAAACAAGAGCAACTATATAATTCATGTAAGCTTAACTCTAACTTTCGATCTACAAAACTTTACTTCGACCCACCGCACCCATATTCATTCTAAGGAGACATGCTCAGCAAACACATTTTCTCCTCTCATTCCATAATATTGCCAACACAACATTTCCCTTTTGAAATAAAATAACACCACAATACTCTACACTTTAATTTCCTAAGTACAAAACAATTACCCTAAAGCTACTCTAAGATAACTGAAATTTTACTTATAGAATTTCCTCCCCATAGATAGCGGG